AAGTTAAAAAATATTGGAATTTTTAGTGCCTAAAATTTTTAGTGATTTTTTCTTTGGGGAGAAAGGCTATTAAAATTTTGTTAAAAATAAAAAATTTTTAGTGTGTATATATATATATGCGATAGTTGACTCATATCACAACTTGTTAACTGGCACGTTCTCGAACCTGTCTTGTGTTTCGGGGTTTGGCAAGAATAACAGGATTTGCAGGGCGTAGGGGGTAAGGGGGTTTGTCGCGAAAAAGCCGAAATTTTCACTATCATAATATGTTGAAGAAAGGCGAATATGTTATGCACCTGAGTTAAAAATTAGTGAGTCTTAACTTATGTCTTCCAAGAATGGATTTATAATATCACATACAAGGAAAATGTACCACCTTATTTAACATTTGAATTTGCACTTGAGATGTAAATTGAAAGGAAACCAAATAGAGAAACCCCATGCATATAAAAGAATGCTAGGCATGGGGGGTAATGAAATTTATGTTTGACACTACTGGCTAATCAGATGCCGCTTACCACTCACTAATAGGGCTCTTAAAGCGATGTACATGAAGTAGGAATCAGATGCCAGTAATAATTAATATATAACAACCCTTATTTAAAAATGTCCTTGATCTTATCATTCATAATTATTACTTTATAAATTGTTGTGAGTCTTGTTCATGAATGATCTTCTTGATTGTTAGTACTTGCTTTATGGTTAAAATAGTGAAATGGTGATAATACATAGTATGTCTTTAATGCATACATTATATGTACTAATACATGCATGTCATGTACATTTAATGTTTTAATACAATTACGTGTGTCAGAGCATGGTATATGTTTACAAGCATATGACCTTTAGCCATACTTAATGTATTAGTACATAAACTACCGCAGAAAATAGTTTAGTTTAGAATTCTGGCTTTGGGAGTCAGGGGTGTGAGTTGAAATCTCTCTTTTCTGGTTGGGCTGTGGCCTTAGGGGGGAATTTAACCTCCGATCCTCGGATTACAAGACCGATGCTTTGAACTAAGCTACTAAGGCAGTCCTAATCTAGTGTTTTGTTCTCTAGTCATCCTGCTAGGGGGAATAGGATTAAGAATAGTGAGAAGTATAGTACGGATGCGATTTGTCCAATAATAATGAAAGGGTGTTCTACTGGTATACCCCCGATTCATGTGAGAATAATTATGTCTGCTACAAGGGTTCAGAAGAGGAATTGGGTTAGTGGGCGGAATGTTATTCCTCGTTGTTTTGAAGTGTGTAGGAGCGGTACTACTAGCAGGATTAAGATTGAGAATAGTAGTGCAAGGACTCCTCCTAGTTTGTTTGGAATTGAACGTAGGATTGCATAAGCAAATAGGAAGTATCACTCTGGTTTAATATGCGGTGGTGTAACTAGCGGGTTGGCTGGGGTGAAGTTTTCTGGGTCTCCTAGTAGATTGGGGGAGAACAGCGCTAAAATTAATAAGGCTAATAATATGACTATAAATCCTAGGAGGTCTTTATATGAGAAGTATGGGTGGAAAGATATTTTATCTGTATTTGCGTTAAGACCTAGCGGGTTGTTTGATCCTGTTTCGTGTAGGAATAATAAGTGGAGGACCGTTATGGCTACGACGACGAATGGTAGGAGGAAGTGGAATGCGAAGAATCGTGTGAGTGTTGCATTGTCTACTGAAAACCCCCCTCAAATTCATTGTACAAGTATATCACCTACGTATGGGACTGCGGATAGAAGGTTTGTAATTACTGTGGCACCTCAAAATGATATTTGTCCCCATGGAAGTACATAGCCTACAAATGCTGTTATTATAACTAATAGGAATAATACTACTCCGATGTTTCAAGTCTCTTTGTATAGGTATGAGCCGTAGTATAGGCCTCGGGCAATGTGGATGTAGAGGCAAATAAAGAAGAATGATGCTCCGTTGGCATGCATGTTTCGGATAATTCATCCGTAGTTTACATCTCGGGAGATGTGGACGACTGATGAGAAAGCAGTTGAGAGGTCTGAGGTGTAGTGTATAGCTAGGAACAATCCTGTTAGGATTTGTGTAATTAAGCACAGTCCTAGTAGTGATCCAAAGTTTCATAATGCTGAAATATTGGCTGGTGTTGGTAGGTCAATTAGTGCGTCGTTAACAATTTTAGCTAGGGGTTGTGTTTTGCGTAGGCTTGCCATTAAAAATATGTTCCTGTAGTAAAATAATTACAGTGGTTCTTCAAGCCATTGATCTTGGTTAGAGTCCGAGCAGGAATTATGATACTTTCAACATCTTTATTACTAGTAATTTTAGTTGTGGGTCTTGTTGCGGTTGCTTCAAATCCGACTCCTTATTTTGCGGCTGTTGGTTTGGTAGTTACAGCTGGTGTTGGGTGTGGGGTTTTGGTTTATTGCGGGGGCTCTTTCTTATCTTTAATTCTTTTTTTAATTTATCTTGGGGGCATGCTCGTAGTGTTTGCCTATTCAGCGGCTTTAGCTGCTGAGCCCTTTCCTGAGGCTTGAGGTGGTCGTTCTGTTATAGAATATGTTTTAGTGTATTTATTTGGGGTGAGCTTGGTGGCTGGGTTGTTTTGGGGAGGGTGGTATGATGGTTATTGGGTGGTTGTTGATGGTCTAAAAGAGTTTTCTGTGTTGCGTAATGATGTAAGTGGTGTGGCTGTTGTTTATTCTTTTGGCAGTGGTATATTGGTAATTTGTGCTTGAATACTACTTCTAACGTTGTTTGTTGTGTTAGAGTTAACTCGTGGTTTAGATCGTGGCAGCTTACGGTCAGTTTAAAGGATGATGGAGTATGCTAGGATTAGTATTGTTATGGAAATGGAGAAAATGGTTAAGTACGTTTTAATTTTTGCTTGCTGGGCGTCATTTAGGTATGTAGTGGATTTGGTAAGTGTTCATAATATTTTTTCTACTCATATGGCTTGTCATGCTTTGTCTAGTATTGTGCCGATTGTGTGGCCCATAGTTAGTTTTAGTTTTGGGAAGAGTCGGTGAATTAGTGTGGGGCAATACCCTAGTATGTTGAATGAGTAAAATAGTAGGGTTATTGGTGTGTTTTTTATTTGTTCTTCATTTAATGTGGAAATTCATTTTGCTGTAAGGAAGCCAATAATAATCACTGCAACAGCTGTTAGTTTTAGGTAGGTTGGCATTGTTAGTGTTGGTGTTTTTTCAGGTTGTATATTGTGTCAAATTACTAGCCCTATGAAGATGCTTCCTCAGGCAAGTCGTTTGATAGGTTTAAGCACTGTTATTGCGTCTTCAGTTGGTATAATTTTGGGGTTAATTAACCCTGGCCCAAGTGTTACGTGATATATTAATCGGTAGCTATAGGCTGCGGTAAATGATGCGGCGATAAGTGTGAGGATAATTGTGAGAATGCTTAGTTTAGATGTTACTAGGGATTCAATAATGGCGTCTTTTGAGTAGAAGCCGGCCAAGAATGGAATTCCTGATAGTGCTATGTTACCAATTAATAGATATGTTGTAGTGGTTGGCATAAGTGTTATTAGATTCCCCATTTTTCGGATGTCTTGTTCATCTTTAAGTTTATGAATAATTATACCTGAGCATAGGAATAGTATGGCTTTAAAAAAGGCGTGGGTGCAGATGTGAAAAAATGCTAATTGAGGTTGGTTTAGTCCGATTGCTATTATTATAAGTCCTAGTTGGCTTGATGTTGAGAAAGCTACGATTTTTTTGATATCATTCTGAGTTAGGGCGCAGGCAGCGGAGAATAGTGTTGTCGCTAGACCAAGGTATAGGCAGGCTATTAATGCTGTATCATTGTTTTGTATTAGTGGGTGAAGGCGGACTAGCAGGAAAATTCCAGCAACAACTATGGTGCTGGAATGAAGTAGGGCAGATACGGGTGTTGGACCCTCTATGGCTGCTGGTAGTCATGGGTGAAGTGTGAATTGGGCTGATTTCCCCATGGCTGCTAGAATAATACCTGCTAGTGGAATTATTGAGTTGTGTATTTCTGATTCTGTTAGGATTTCTTGAATGTTTCATGTGTTTATTTGTGTGGCAAATCATGCGATGGCCATAATAAATCCAATGTCTCCTACTCGGTTGTAGATAATGGCTTGGAGGGCGGATGTGTTAGCGTCTGCTCGTCCAGACCATCATCCGATTAGGAGGAATGACATGATTCCTACCCCCTCTCAGCCAATAAATAGTTGGAGTATGTTATTAGCTGTGACCAGGGTGATTATTGCTACAAGAAATAGAAGAAGATATTTAAAGAATCGGTCTTTTTCCGGGTCTGCGTGTATATATCAGAGTGCAAATTCTAGAATTGATCAGGCAACGAATAATGCAACTGGTGTAAAGATAAGGGAGTAGTGGTCGAAGTTAAAGCCCACGAAGATATCAAGTGTAAAAATACTTGTTCAGTATCAACTGGTGGAGATGTTTTCTACCCCTTGATTAATAAAAATTAGAAGTGCGGCAAGACTGATGTAAAACGAGTGGCTTGTAGCGGTTTTGATGTCCGTGGCTAGTTGGTTTGGCTTTTTTAGTTTAGGGCTTAGTGTTTTTAGTAGTGGGTAAATTAAGGTTGTAATTGATAGGAGTATGAGTGATGTTAATATATATGTCATAACTTCCACTTGGATTTGCACCAAGAATTTTTGGTTCCTAAGACCAGTGGATACACTATTATCCTTTGGAAGTGGCGAGGAAGCCGTGGAGTTTAACCATGGTTCATAAGTATTAGCAGAACTTATTATTTTCTCTCTTTCTCGGTAAGATAGGGGGTTTTAACTCCTATTGTTAGAGTCACGATCTAAAGTTTTGGTTAAACTAAACTTACTAATAACATCATCCTAACAGGAGTTCTGGTTTTGCTACTAATAGGATGATTGGGATTAGGTGGAGGGCTATTAATAGGTGTTCTCGGGTGTGATAGGGTGGTAGGTTTGTAATGTGGTTTGGTGCTTGACCTCGTTGTGTTATTAGGAATATGTATAGGGAGTAGCTTGCCGTAATTAATGTTCCTATTCCTGTAAGTGCAATTGTTCATGGGGATCAGTTAAATATTGTTGTGATAATTGTTAGTTCTCCTACTAGATTTGGTAGGGGTGGGAGTGCTAAATTGGCCAGGTTGGCAATAAATCACCATATTGCTGCAAGCGGGAATACTATTTGTAGTCCTCGAATTAGAATTATTGTTCGGCTGTGAACTCGTTCATATGTTGTGTTGGCCAGGCAGAATAATATTGAGGATGTCAATCCGTGGGCGATCATTAAGGCGATTGCCCCTGAGAATCCTCACGTAGTTTGAATTAAAATTCCCCCTGCAACCAAACCTATGTGGCTTACAGATGAGTAGGCAATTAAAGATTTAAGGTCTGTTTGTCGTAGGCAAATTGACCCTGTCATAATGATTCCTCAGAGGGCTAAAATAATAAATGGGTATGTTAGTTCTTTATTAAATGCGTCTAGTACTGTTATTATTCGTATTATACCATAGCCTCCTAATTTTAGCAGAATTGCTGCTAGTACTATGGATCCTGCTACTGGGGCTTCAACATGTGCTTTGGGTAGTCACAGGTGAACTCCGTAAAGTGGTATTTTTACTAGGAATGCGACTAGGCAGCCGGCTCATCAGATTTTATGACCCCAGGAGTCTATTATGAGTGGTTGTGTATATTGAAGAATTAGTATAGATAGTGTCCCGGTGGTTTGTTGGAGGAGTAGAAGTGCAACTAAGAGAGGTAGAGAACCTGCAAGTGTGTAAAATAAGAAGTAGATTCCTGCATTTAGACGTTCGGCTTGGTTTCCTCATCGGGTAATGATAATTAGGGTTGGGATCAATGTGGCTTCAAATATAATGTAAAATATAATAATTTCTGTGGCGCCGAACGCTATAATTAGAAAGGTTTGGAGAGATGCAAGTAGTGAGATGTATAGGCGTTGGCGATTAATTGGTTCTGGGTTGATGTGGTTTTGGCTGGCTAGAATTATTAGTGGGAGAAGTCAGCAGGTTAGTGTCAGGAATGGGGTTGATAGTGGGTCTGTGGCTATGTATGTGTTTGAGGTGGCCCACCCTGTTTCTGATGTTCACTTTAATCATATTAAGCTAATCATAGCAATTAGGGAGCTGTGCATTGTTGTAGTTGTTCATAGAAGTTTTGCAGGGGTAAGTCAAATTGTGGGAAATAGTATAATTGTTGGGATTAGTACTTTTAGCATTGTAGTAGGTTGAGGTTTTGTAGGTGGTCTGTTCCGTGGGTTCGGGCAGTGGCTACTAGTAATGCAAGGCCTGTGCTTGCTTCACAGGCGGAGAAAGCCAGTAGCAATATTGGGGTGGAGGAGAAACCTGTTGATTCAAATTGTAGTGCCCATAGGGCTAGAGCAATAAATAAGGATAATATTATTCCTTCTAAACATAAAAGTGCTGAGAGTAGGTGTATGCGGTTAAATGTTAATCCTATTAGTCCTAGGGTAAATGCCGATGTGAAGCTAAAGTGTACTGGTGTCATAAGGGGGCCGTGGAGTTCAACCACGATTTTCTGAGCCGAAATCAGAGGTCTTGTTTTGGACTAGCTCCCTATTCCGCTCACTCTAGACCTCCTTGGGCTCATTCATAAATTAGTCCTAGGGTAAGTAGAATTAGGATTGTTGTTGTTCAGAACAGTGTTTCGGTTGGGTTATAAAGTTGGTCACCTCACGGGAGGGGAAGTAGTAAGGCGATTTCTAGATCAAATAGGAGGAATAAAATTGCTACTAGAAAAAATTGCAGTGAAAATGGGAGTCGGGCGGATCCTAGCGGGTCAAATCCACATTCATAGGGTGATAGTTTTTCTGTATCTGGGTCTATTTGGGGGAGCCAGAATGAGATTAATGCTAAGATTGAGGGTACAATTAGTGTAATTATGATGATAGTTATGATAAGATTCATTATCTTTCCCAGGAGTTTAACTTGGATCTAGTGATTGGAAGTCACTTATAATGAGTTTATACTAGAAAGATTATGAGCCTCATCAGTAAATAGACACATATAAGAATAGTCAGACTACGTCAACAAAATGTCAATATCATGCTGCAGCCTCGAAGCCGAAGTGATGTTCCGCTGTAAAGTGGAATTTGACCTGACGTAAGAAGCATACAGCCAGGAAGGTTGATCCAATAATGACGTGGAGTCCGTGGAATCCTGTAGCTACAAAGAATGTGGACCCATATACGCCATCTGCGATGGTGAATGGTGCTTCGTAGTATTCTATTGCTTGAAGGGCTGTAAAGTATAGTCCTAGGAGAATTGTCAGTGCGAGGGATTGGATAGCTTGTTTTCGTTCCCCTTCTATGATGCTGTGATGGGCTCATGTTACTGTTACCCCTGATGCTAGTAGGACGGCTGTATTAAGTATGGGGACCTCAAATGGGTCTAAAGTGATGACTCCTGTTGGTGGTCAGCATCCTCCTAGCTCAGGTGTGGGGGCTAGGCTTGAGTGGTAAAAGGCTCAGAAAAAGCCTAGAAAAAAGAATACCTCGGAGGTGATAAATAAGACTATTCCATATCGGAGTCCTTTTTGTACTGGTGGTGTGTGGTGACCTTGAAATGTTCCTTCTCGGACAATGTCTCGTCATCATTGAATTATGGTAAGAATTAGCAGGGTTAGTCCAAGGACGATGAGTGTTATTGAGTGAAAGTGGAATCAGATAGCTAGGCCAGATGTTATTAGTAAGGCGCCTACAGCTCCTGTTAGCGGTCACGGGCTTGGGTCAACTATGTGGTATGCATGTGCTTGGTGGGCCATTAGATGTTTTCTTGAAGGTATAGGCTTAATAACAGAATGAAAACATAGGCTTGAATTATAGCTACTGCAACTTCTAGAAGTGTTAACATAATAAGGATTGTAGAGGTTAAAAATGCTACTGCTGGCAGTATGGGAAGTAATACGAGCACAGCTGTTGAAATAAGTTGAATAAGTAAGTGGCCTGCAGTTAGATTGGCCGTAAGTCGGACACCTAGGGCTAGTGGCCGAATAAATAAGCTAATTGTTTCAATAATTACTAGAACTGGGATTAGGAGGGTTGGTGTTCCTTCTGGTAGTAGATGGCCTAAAGAAGATGTTGGTTGATTTAGTATACCAATAACTACCGTAGCAAGTCATAGTGGTACTGCAAATCCTATGTTTATTGACAGTTGAGTTGTAGGTGTAAAAGTGTATGGTAGTAGCCCAAGTATATTTATTGAGATAAGGTATAGTATTAGGGAGGTGAATAGGAGGGCTCATTTATGTCCGCCAATATTTAGTGGGGTTATTAGTTGACCTGTGAATTGGTTAATTAGTCATGTTTGGGTTGTGAAGAATCGGTTATTATTTAATCGTGGGAATGAGTTTGGGAAGAGTAGTGGTACCATTAGTGCAATAAAGACTATTGAGATACCTATGAGTTTGGGGCTTGCAAATTGATCAAAAAGGCTGATTATCATAGTCAGATTCAATTAAGGTTTTGGTATTTTTTAACGTCTAGTAAAATAAACTCATTCGGTTGAATGTGATCTAGAACTTTAGTTGGGGTGAAAGTGAGAAGAACAATTCATGAAAAGACTAGGATTGTAAACCATGGAAGTGGGTTTAATTGGGGCATGTTCACTAAAGGTGGTCGTTAATCACCAAGGTTTGGCTTAAAAGGCCAATGCTTATTCGATTTTAGCTTTTTAGTGAGGCATCTTCTAGTATTAATGAAGATCATTTTTCAAAATTTTCTAAGGGGACTGCTTCAACTACAATTGGTATAAAGCTGTGGTTAGCCCCGCAGATTTCAGAGCATTGCCCGTAAAACACACCGGGTCGTAAAACAATGAAGGTAATTTGATTAAGTCGTCCTGGTACTGCATCTATTTTAACACCTAGCGACGGAACAGCTCAAGAGTGAAGAACGTCTTCTGCGGATACTAAAATACGGATTGGGGATTCTTGGGGAATTACTATTCGGTGATCAGTTTCTAATAGTCGGAATCCCCCCGTGGCTAGGTCTTGAGTGGGTACTATGTATGCGTCAAACCCTAGGTTTTCGTAGTCTGTGTATTCATAACTTCAGTACCATTGGTGTCCCATGGCTTTTACTGTTACGTGTGGGTCATTAATCTCGTCTATAAGGTATAAAATTCGTAGAGATGGAAGGGCAATTAGAATTAGAATAATAGCTGGTAGGACTGTTCATACAATTTCAATTTCTTGGGAGTCTAGAATAAACTTGTTAGTTAATTTGGTTGATACTATTGCAACAATAATGTAAAGTACTAGGGTGCTGATTAAAAATACAATTATTAGGGCATGGTCGTGAAAGCCGAGAAGCTCTTCTATAGCAGGTGATGCTGCATCTTGAAATCCTAGTTGGGTGGGGTGTGCCATAATTTAGAGATGTATGGGGGTTTAACCCATAATTTTACCTCGACAAGGTAATGTAATTCATTTTACTAATATCTCTAAGAAAGTGACAGAGTGGTTATGTGACTGGCTTGAAACCAGCATATGGGGGTTCAATTCCCTCCTTTCTCGTTAGCTTGGTTGGGCCATAACAAATGCCGGTTCTTCAAATGTATGATAGGGCGGTGGGCATCCATGAAGTCATTCTGCATTTGTTGAGGCTAGTTCAACAGTTTGTACTTCCCGTTTAGCGGCGAAGGCTTCTCAGATAATAAAGAGGAACATGATTACTGCTACTAGAGAAATTAATGATCCAATTGATGATACTGTATTTCACAGGGCGTAGGCGTCAGGGTAGTCAGAATATCGTCGTGGCATGCCTGCTAATCCGAGGAAGTGTTGTGGGAAGAATGTAAGATTTACACCAATAAACATTACTCCGAAGTGGATTTTTGTCCAGGCGCTGCTTAGGGTGTAGCCTGTAAATAGTGGGAATCAGTGGACAAAGCCTGCTATAATGGCGAATACGGCACCCATTGATAACACGTAGTGGAAATGTGCAACAACATAATAGGTGTCATGAAGTACAATATCTAGTGAAGAGTTAGCTAAGATAATTCCTGTTAACCCACCTACTGTGAATAGAAAAATAAACCCTAGTGCTCATAGCATTGGCGTTTCTCATTTAATAGAACCTCCGTTAAGTGTGGCTAGTCAGCTGAATACTTTTACTCCTGTTGGGATGGCAATAATTATTGTTGCGGATGTGAAGTATGCACGGGTGTCTACGTCTATTCCGACGGTAAATATGTGGTGGGCTCATACAATGAACCCTAAAAGGCCAATAGCTATTATAGCTCAGACCATGCCCATGTACCCGAACGGTTCTTTTTTTCCTGCGTAGTAAGCTACTACGTGGGAGATAATTCCGAATCCTGGTAAAATAAGAATATAAACTTCTGGATGACCAAAAAATCAGAATAGGTGTTGATATAGAATTGGATCCCCTCCGCCTGCCGGGTCGAAGAAAGTGGTATTAAGGTTTCGGTCTGTAAGAAGCATTGTAATTCCAGCGGCTAGTACTGGTAGCGATAGAAGTAGTAGGACAGCTGTGACTAACACTGCCCATACAAATAGGGGGGTTTGGTATTGAGTGGTGGCTGGGGGTTTTATATTGATAATAGTTGTAATAAAATTAATGGCCCCTAGAATTGATGATACACCTGCCAAATGAAGTGAGAAAATTGTTAGGTCTACTGATGCCCCTGCGTGGGCAAGGTTACCTGCTAGTGGTGGGTATACTGTTCATCCTGTTCCGGCCCCGGCCTCAACACCAGAAGAGGCTAGTAATAGGAGAAATGATGGGGGAAGAAGTCAGAAGCTTATGTTGTTTATTCGTGGGAATGCTATGTCTGGTGCCCCAATTATTAGTGGGACTAATCAGTTCCCGAACCCTCCGATCAATATTGGTATAACTATAAAGAAAATTATTACGAAGGCATGGGCAGTTACAATTACATTATAGATTTGGTCATCCCCTAAAAGTGATCCTGGTTGGCTGAGTTCAGCACGAATAAGAAGACTAAGGGCAGTTCCAACTATTCCGGCTCAGGCACCAAATACGAGATAAAGGGTGCCAATGTCTTTGTGATTAGTAGAGAAGAGTCAACGCGTGATTATCACAGGTAGAGTGGCCGAGCATTAGGCGGCGGTTTGTAGCACCGTGTACAGAGGTTTAAGTCCTTTTTCTATCAAGGTCCTGTGGTGTATTAACATATTAGATTGCAAATCTAGGGTTGCAGGTTAGAGGCCTGCCGGGGCTTTTCCCGCCTTTATGGGATTGGCAGGCGGGAAAAGTAGGTGGATGCTCGCTGGTTTGAGCGCTTAGCTGTTAACTAAGAGTTTGTAGGATCAAGGCCTTCCCATCTAGAAGGGGCCTTAGTTTAATTAAAATGTCTGATTTGCATTTAGAAGATGCGGAGTAACATCTGTAGGTCCTACTTCGAGGGCTAGAAGATTTTCACTTCTGTTTAGAGCTTTGAAGGCTCTTGGTATTTCTTTTTATCCTAAGCTCTCAGGTGGTTAATGTTAGGATGGTGGGGGTTAGTGGTAAAAGTCCCAGGGCAATAGTGATTGTAAGTGTTAAGGGAAAAAGGTTTGTGGTTGTTTTGGTTCGTCAAGGGGTAACTGAATTAATTGTGTTTGGGTTGATGGTTAGTGTTGCTGTGTAGCATAGTCGTAGGTAAAAGTATAGACTTAGTAGGGCGGTTAGGACCATGATTGTAGCTGTGAGGGGTAGGTTTTGTTTTGTTAGTTCCTGAATGATGAGTCATTTTGGTGCGAAGCCAGTTATTGGTGGGAGGCCTCCTAATGATAATAGGACGAGGGGGGTGATTGCTGCTAAGGTTGGGTTTTTTGATCAGGCTGTTGAGAGTGTATTAATTTTTGTTGTGTTCAGTGTTTTTAGGGTGAGGAATGCTGCAGATGTTATGAAGATATAGGTGATTAGGGTGATGATAGTAAGTTGTGGGGCGTAGTGAATGATGATTATTATCCATCCTATGTGGGCAATTGATGAGTAGGCTAGGATTTTTCGTAATTGGGTTTGATTTAGGCCTCCTCATCCCCCTACTAGTGTTGATGAGATTCCTAGTAGGGTCAGTAGGGTTGGGTTGGTGTTTTGGGTTACTTGAATAATTAGGGCAAATGGGGCTAGTTTTTGTCAGGTGGATAGGATTAGTCCTGTTAATAGGTTTAGTCCTTGAAGAACCTCTGGTAGTCAGAAGTGTGCTGGTGCTATTCCAATTTTTAGTGCCAGTGCTATGATAATTATTATATTGGTGATTGGGTTGTGTACGTTGTTAATATTTCATTCTCCTGTAAGTCAGGCATTTGTAGTGCTTGCAAATAAGATTATCGCTGCTGCTGTGGCTTGAATGAGGAAATATTTTGTGGTTGCTTCTACTGCGCGTGGGTGGTGTTGTTGGGCTATTAGGGGGGTGATTGCTAGGGTGTTAATTTCCAGTCCTATTCAGGCAAGTAATCAGTGTGAACTTGAAAATGTTAGGGTGGTGCCTAGTCCTAGGCTATATAGTAGAATTGCTAGCACATATGGATTCATTGGTAGGGGGTGGGGTTTAACCACCATTTTCGGGGTATGGGCCCGAGAGCTTGTTTAGCTGATCCTATCTTAGAAGGTGGTGTAGAGGAAGCACTAAGAGTTTTGATCTCTTTAGCATAGGTTCGATTCCTTTCTTTCTAAGAACTGAGGGGAATTTAACCCCTGTAGTTCACTCTATCAAAGTGGCCCCTAGGCATTCGGGCACAGTTCTTTAGTTATAGTTGTGGTGGCAGGCTTGCTAGTGCGATTGGTAGGGATGTGTGTCATAGGACGAAGGCTAGTGTAACTGGGAGGAAATTTTTTCAAATTAGGTGTATGAGTCGGTCATATCGGAATCGTGGGTAGGATGCTCGTACTCATAAGAATATGATGGCTAATAAGGCGGCTTTGGTTATGATGAGGATTGTTGATAATTCTGGGGTGTTTGGTATGTAGGATGTTCCTAGAAATAATACTGCGGATAGGGTATTTATTAGTAGAATGTTGGCGTATTCAGCTAGGAAGAATAGTGCGAATGGTCCTCCAGCGTATTCTACATTAAATCCTGATACAAGCTCTGATTCTCCTTCTGTCAGGTCAAATGGTGCTCGGTTGGTCTCTGCCAGGGTTGAGATATACCATATTGTGGCTAAGGGTCAGGCTGGGATTAGTAGTCAAATTTTCTCTTGTGCGGTGCTTAGAGTTTGCAGCGAATAACCCCCTGAGAAGATTATAATGGATAGAATAATTAATCCTAGGCTTACTTCATATGAAATTGTCTGGGCTACGGCTCGTAGGGCCCCAACTAGTGCATATTTTGAATTTGAGGCTCATCCTGATCCTAGAATTGAGTATACTGCTAGGCTTGACAGGGCTAAGATAAATAGTATTCCTAGATTTAAGTTTGTTATTGCGTTCGGTAGGGGTATTGGTGCTCATAGTATTATGGCCAGGGTTAGTGCGAGGATTGGTGTAATTAAGAATAGGGCGGGTGATGATGATGATGGGCGGATTGGTTCTTTAATAAATAGTTTAACACCGTCGGCGATTGGTTGAATTGTGCCGTACGGTCCTACTACGTTAGGGCCTTTTCGGAGTTGTATATACCCTAGTACTTTTCGTTCAACTAGGGTTAGAAAGGCTACTGCTAGTAAAACAAATACGATGTAAATTAAGGGGTTGATTAGGTGATTTATTAGGGTATTAAGCATTAGCTAGGGAGAGGACTTGAACCTCTGTTTAAAGGGCTTAGGCCTTTTGCAATAACCGGGCTCTGCCACCCTAGCAATTCCTTGTTTTGGGTATTGGCTTATGCTTTCCCATTATTTAATTTATTTGGATTCATTAAATTGGGGAGGGGCGCGCCTGTGGGGTGGGCCTCTCTTTTTCCGATCCTTTCGTACTAGGAAAAGTAGCGTCACAGATAGAAACTGACCTGGATTGCTCCGGTCTGAACTCAGATCACGTAGGACTTTGATCGTTGAACAAACGAACCCTTAATAGCGGCTGCACCATTAGGATGTCCTGATCCAACATCGAGGTCGTAAACCCCCTCGTCGATATGGACTCTGGGAGAGGATTGCGCTGTTATCCCTTGGGTAACTTGGTTCGTTGATCGGCTTATGGCCGGATCATTTTTGGTCAGATGTTCTGTTACTTAGAGTTGTTCGTCTTGGTTTTGGATACTTTCCAGTCCACTTGGAGGTTGTTTTTTTCTCCGTGGTCGCCCCAACCGAAGGTAGTGTTTCATTTTTATTGTGTTTGAGAACTTTATTAGAGTTTGTTTAACATAGTTGATTCTTGTACCTTAAGCTCCAAAGGGTCTTCTCGTCTTGTGTTATTATACTCGCTTCTGCACGGGTAGATCAATTTCACTGACTGGAAAAGGGAGACAGTTAAGCCCTCGTCTAACCATTCATACCGGTCCTTAATTAAAGGACGAGTGATTGCGCTACCTTTGCACGGTTAAAATACCGCGGCCGTTGAACTTATGGTCACTGGGCAGGCTGGACCTTCTATACTGGTTATTGCAGAAGGCGATGTTTTTGGTAAACAGGCGAGGCTTGGGTTTGCCGAGTTCCTTCCTTTTCTTTTAGTCTTTCCTTATTGCACTCCAGTGTGGGAATAACGATTTTGGGTTTTGTGTTTTTCTTGGTTGTTGTGTTATTCATATTGCCCTCTTTGTTTGGGTTCGTTAATTGTCAGTGGTTGGTCCGATCTGACTTACACTTGTGCTTGGAGAAGGTTGGGTTCTTCTTGTTACTCATTTTAGCATGATCTCTTCCATGGTTGCATGGAGCGGCCTAGTATATTTGGGGAAGTGAGATTGTTTATTGGTATAATTAACTTTTATTTATTCGAGCTTTGACGCTTTCTACTTAGATGGCTGCTTTTAGGCCCACTGGGATATTGTGTTTTTAGTATTATAATCTTTATTCTCCTTTTAAGGTTGTGTCCTTTGTTTTAGGGGCTGTACCTCCTTAAACTAACTCTCGCATTTTTCCCATTGGTCTTTTTGGTGTGGTTTATTGACTTGGGGTGTACGAGGCTGAACTTATATTCATTTCCTAGGCAACCAGCTATCACCAAGTTCGATAGGTCTGTCACCTCTACCCGGAGCTCTTTCCACTCTTTTGCCACAGAGACGGATTAGCCCTAATTCTGTTTAGGCTGTCCCGGGGTAGCTCACTTGGTTTCGGGGTCTCAAACTAAAGGTCTCTTTGCTTGGGCGGACTTGCTAAATCATGATGCAAAAGGTACAAGATTTAGTCTTTGGTTTTTGTGGCTTGTATGGATTGTTTCATTTCTCTTTCAACGTTTCCTTGCGGTACTTTTTCTATAGCTTTAAAGGTATGGCCTTTTCTGTCTCCCGTACTAAGGTTAAGAATGTTTTAGTTAATTGATTTGGGGTTAAATCTTTGTTATTTATGGTGTGTTGTTTTTTTGGTGGTTAAGCTAGTTGTTTGGCTCAGAGCGATCCGATTTGCACGGATTTCTTCACGGTGTAAATGGGATGCTGTACTAATTAGCCACACTCTGGGTTTGTCCAAGTGCACCTTCCGGTACACTTACCTTGTTACGACTTGCCTCCCCTTGTCTGTGCTTTTGTTTAAAGTAGGTTTGATGCATTGATGACCGGAGAGAGTGACGGGCGGTGTGTACGTGCCTCAGGGCCGGGTTCAAAAGGACACTCTATTTCCTTTTTACTACTAAATCCTCCTTCAAGCATTAGTTTCATATTGCGTGTTCGTGATATTCTGTTGTAGAAAATGTAGCCCATTTCTTCCCATTTCGTTCGCTACACCTTGACCTGACGTTTTGGGCAGTGCTCTTTTTGCTTACTTTTGTTCCCTCAGAGGGTAAGCTGGCGACGGTGGTATATAGGCTGGGTTGGCCAGAAATGGTGAGGTTTAACGGGGATTATCGGTTCTAGAACAGGCTCCTCTAGGGGGGTCTAAGGCACCGTCAGGTCCTTTGGATTTTAAGCTGATGCTCGTAGTACCCTGGCGGACATTACTGTATGTTTATGTCTTTGTTTACGACTGAGCATAGTGGGGTATCTAATCCCAGTTTGTTTCTCAGTTTTCGTGGGGTCAGATAGTATTATTAAAGTAACTTTCGTGTTTGGGTTTCGGGCTCCTAGAAGCGTATGACAGCCAAGGGGTCCTTTAACTTTATTTTTGTTTCTTCTTAACCACCCTTTACGCCGTTATGCTATCAACTAGGGCTATTCGTTTAACCGCGGTTGCTGGCACGAATTTTACTGGCCCTCTTAACCTTAACTAAGTCAGGTTTTCACCTATGGCTTAATGTTTATCACTGCTGGTTTCCCTTGGGGGTGTGGCCTAGCTAGGTGTCTTGGGCTAAAGTATTTGTTCCTGATACCTGCTCCTTGTCTTCGGGTTGGAAGGTAAGGGCGTACTCACAGGGCTGCGGATACTTGCATGTGTAATTTTGGTTAAGGCTGATAGAAAGGTTGGGACCATGCCTTTGTGCGTGCGGGGTTTATTAAGACCCATCCTAGCATTTTCAGTGCTATGCTTTGTGTTAAGCTACGCTAGC